CGACTGGTTTTCCAAACGAGTCCCGCGGATACATAGAATTCCGACGAATATGTAAGTGATTCGTACACAGCATCTCTTTCGTTTATCAATGGTTCGACCAATTGATATGTTTCCACAAATAATTGAAATTCAATTTTTTGATCTGTATCTTCAATTTTTGGAAAGTTAGAAAGTTCTTCGGGTAAACCCTGATCGATGAACCTGCAAAATCCTTCAAATTGGATCTGATGAAACCCAGGTATTGTAAACATTCCCTCATTTCTATTTCGGAGCATTTTTATTTAATTTCCCATTTCTCAAAAATCCTATTACATTATTGGCGTAGTCTTCATCGAATTAGATAGATGATCTAGCAATGATGGAATTGATCGTCTATTTATGATTCCGGAATAACATGAAATTTGAAGTCAATTGATGTAAGTTCTTTCTAAGAGGTGGAATATAATAACAACCCCTTTACATACAAGGGAATGAGTATGTGGTGGGGCGAAAGGGCTTGGACTTTCTCGACGAAGAAGACGCCGAACAAAACACAAGAAAGAACCCTCTAGAAAATATGTCGATATTTTATTAGAATGTTTCAGTATAATAAAATATCGACATAAATAACAGGTACAACTAGTAAATCAATGGCGTAATTATATTTTTCTCATAAAAAAAATGAGATCAAAAAAATCAGCATGAAAGTCGGAGGCGTTCCGTGGTAGATTGCCGGTAACATTTAGAGGTACCGGTATTGAAACAAACCCGAGTCTATAAATTACTCTTCGTCGAAAAAGTCGGAATCCGAATCTCGAAATTCTTCTTCTTCGTCGTGAGTGTTCAAACACAAGGTTATAAACCCCTCTTCACCGACAAGGTTAAAACAGGCGGATACAAATTGCTCTTCGTTCCAAAGGTCCAAAGGGGAGTTTCTACAGTCATCGTAGCCGAGCAAGAACCAATGTCGCGAAAATATAGTTTTGTTGTCCTCGCGACGAGATAGTCTGCGCGATATTTTTTATATCGCGCATCGCACTTGTTTAGTACTTCTAGTGTACATAGAAAGTCCGACCGTACTCGCAGCCAGGCATGTACATGTGGTTCATATTGTCGAATGGCGTATGGTTTATTCCCGATCTTTGTTCGTAGCGCGTCTCGTAGAGATTGGCGAGCAACCAAATCGAGGTTGGACGCGGGGTAGGAAAACGGTTCCTCACCTTCGAAGAGGAAACGTTTCCAGGCGCCAGACCAAAACCCAACCCTGATATCATACTGTCTTTGGTCCGTTCTTTCTAGCAGCCAGCATTGAAGTTCGACCCAAAGACAAGCTTGTGTTGCTTGAATAGAGTTTGCATTTCTAAAAAAAAATTTTTCTTTTCTCAACCCAGTTGGCTCCTTCGGCTTTGGCAAAGTCGACGATACTCCCCGAGGCGGCGCCATTCCGCGACGCAAATTTTTTCAAGAGAGTAGCTACGATCTCGCGACGCCCCATTTCAAGGCAGATTAAGTAAAATATTTCGTAGACGGCCTCGTCGTTGTTATCCGAGAGTAGTGTCCCCCCTTTAGTATAACAAAGGTATTTCCTCTTCGGTAGATGCAGATGCCTATTATAGCGCGACATGCACTTACCTAGGTGTCCCATAATTTCCAATGTAGGTCGAAATCCATAATAGAGTCCGACCCCAACGATCGAATTGGTTATCTTCATACACAAGCTTATGTTGGTTTTATTGTTTCTTTGATATTGTCTCTGTGCATGTGTTAAGCCTGCCGCCAGCGTTCATCCTGAGCCAGGATCGACTCTCCATGAGATTCATAGTTGCATTACTTATAGCTTCCTTTTATATTGAATTATATATATGTCATTTTTGTTTATATATTGAATTATATATATGTCATTCAATATATGTAATTCAATATATATGCGTCATGTGCGGTAATAGGTCCCATATTAGCAAGTTTCATTAGTCATTCCCTATCTAGAACAACTAGCACAAATTTTCAACGTCCATGGGGACTTATTTTACCGGTAACATTATCGACTCCATCTTATTAGTTCTGGGTTCGAATCCCCGGCAACCCTTTGTTCAAAAAATCCTCTGTCGAGAAGAGAGACATTTTTACCTATTTTTTCTTCAATGAAAATTGAAGTGTGATAATTTACTGATAATTCTATGAGTCCGTTCTGGAGTTTAGAGGGACTAATATATGTTATAACGCTCGATAGTCACTGTGAGTAATATATGTTATAAAAATCTATAGTTCCTATGAAAAATTTGTTTGGATGATTTTGGCGGCATGGCCGAGCGGTAAGGCGGGGGACTGCAAATCCTTTTTCCCCAGTTCAAATCTGGGTGTCGCCTGACTATTTCACATAGATAGCGATCGATCTATATTATACTTTTTACCTAAAAAAACCAAAAAAGTGGGCCTTAGTATTTCTAGCCTATTTTACTTGTCTTTAGTCTTTCCCGATTCGAAATCATAGAGGAATTTTTTAGAAGTGGATTTATTAAATTGGTTCCTCAACAGTCTTCGGTGAGAATCCCTTTTTGACTCTGCACCATTGATTCCACTATTATTAGGGAGCAATAATCAAATAATTCTATCATAGAGATAGGGGACATAATTCACATGGAGCTAGTAAGTCTCGCTTGGGCTGCTTTAATGGTAGTTTTTTCATTTTCCCTTTCACTTGTAGTCTGGGGAAGAAGTGGTCTCTAGAAGTACTACTAATTGAGTTGAGGAATCAAACTGGATCAATTGTTTTAGAAATCGTTCAAAATGCATTGTAGAACGATTGACTATCAAGATCTCTTCATTTTCAAATTGCATTGAATTCTAGTGAAGGAATGTATTTTATAACAAGTAAAACGCTTCTTTCCGATTGATCGGAACAAATAGATGTATCAAAGAAATCGAAGTGGGCCCTCTGTCAATTCCAGATAGAAAATGAATATCGCCACTACAAATATCTACCATGAAGATAATATGGTAGATTGATCTAGAGTAAACCTCTAGCTTTATTAGAACCACTAAGATACAGTCCGGTAAGAAAGAACTCAATGAATCTTTCTTACCCTACTCTCAGATCTCAGCGAAGACTGCCGATTCGAGCCCGTCCATTTCATTTATTCATTAGAATACGCAAAATGAGAATTCCTTTCATTTGATCTTATCAATAGTTGATAAGATCAAGTTTCATTCAAAATAATTAATTATTTTGACTAACTGTTTTTACATAAATAATAAGTAGAAAAGCAGTAGGAACTAAAATGAAGAGTGCAGTAGCAATAAATGCCAGAATATTGACTTCCATAATCTCATCCCTTTTTCTTTCACAATAACTCGGGATTTAATCCCCTAGAGAAAATAAATCTTGCACATGTAACTTCACTGAATGAATAACCTCTCGACGAGATTGACTCGGATCAATAGCATGAATAAGACTATCTAAGCGATCAAATCCATTCGTCGTCGAAAATTGAATAGTATAACCTAGGGAGATCTTTTATCCATACCGAATCCAAAATAGGATTCCCGACCCAATCAAAAATTCCTTTAGTTAGCATTATGTAGCATTCTTTTCTCTTGTTTAGTTTCTATAACCTATCTTAGGTCTCCCTTGTACAATCATCAAATAGCGTATCCTCTCACCACCCATCCCTTTCCATTAGTTCCAAAGAACAAGACAAGCAAAGCGGAAAAAGATAAGCTCTAAACGCCGTTTTTTAATGTCTATGGAATATTTCAGTAAATTCACTATTTTCGTTATTTTCATTTTAGTGGAGGGTTTGTTCTTTCTTCGACAGGACCCTGAAAAAATAGAAAAACTAGTAAGGAAAAAGGATTCAATTCCATTATCAAAAGCTCAGTGTCCAATTTGAATCCAATTGATTTGTAACCTTCCTATTTAGTAATTAGGCTTACACAAACAAAAACAGAGCCAGAAGGGGAGAGTTTGTTAAATTCAGTTTGTATTATACAAGAAACGAATTCCATCTGTGGAGATGCGCCCGAGTCGGACTTTGTTTCCTTACATGAATGGAGATCCATCCAAAAAGAAGACTCAGCATCTCTTTGGAATATTTACTCTAAAAATAATGCTACCAACCAATCATTCGACTAATCTACATTTGTCTTTCTCCAATCAATCAGTCCTCGTTGAAGTGACGAGACGAATCCCCTTGGGAATGACATGTTGTCCCAAGGCCCCACTTTCCGAGAAAGAGGAGCGGCGGATTGGTGTACTTATTCGATTCGTCGGGACTGACGGGGCTCGAACCCGCAGCTTCCGCCTTGACAGGGCGGTGCTCTGACCAATTGAACTACAATCCCAGGGAACTAAGGGATCTAGCAGAAAATGTGATTCTTTTTTATTCCCCCTATCGGGTATTTATGAAGAAGAAGGGGGTTCTACCATGAGATGGTAAATTGGTGAATTGTTGGGTCGAGCTGGATTTGAACCAGCGTAGACATATTGCCAACGAATTTACAGTCCGTCCCCATTAACCGCTCGGGCATCGACCCAGGAAGAATCCATTTTAGGTGTATTGGTAATTCCTGACCAACTTATTTTCGTAGTACCCTACCCCCAGGGGAAGTCGAATCCCCGTTGCCTCCTTGAAAGAGAGATGTCCTGAACCACTAGACGATGGGGGCATGCTTGCTCAACCGCTATGATACTTCTTAGATGATACTTTTTATATGGATACTTCATATATGGATACTTAGTATATGAACGCTTTTTGGAAATTGTCAATATAATAGGTATGAAGAGATCCGAATTCTCCTTCAGTTTTTCACGATTTCCTATTCATTTAGGATTCGTCATTCCTATTCATGTTTCATTCATTCGATTCTCCATTTTATTTGTCTATAGAAATCTAGCGTCTATGAATTTTCTACTAAAATAAAGACAAAAATTGCACGAATACAAAAAGAAAGATAGGCTTCTTTGAGGGAGTGATTGGTCCGTCCGAAAAGAAAGAGTCAAGGGGCGGGTGAAATTGCATTTT